TATCTATATGCGTCAGGATCCCGATTCATGGATCTCTCGGTTCGAGAAATAAGAGGAGCAAACCATTTCTTCTGACTCTTTTTCAAATTCGATAAATGTTGGTTGATCGTATATTTCATTATAGTTATATGATTCAGAGTATCATTTCCTATTTGATCCCTTTGAATTCCATATTCGAAGTTGCGATCGGATCTATTCATTAAAAAGAATCTATTCGATACATTTCTTATGTACCCATAGGTGCTATATTGGATTTGAATCAGATTTCGGATCAATCTATATTGATTGACTGCCTCCATTATGTTGTTGCTAGCAAATACCGCTGTTTTTAGCTTTGGATCTTCCAAATCATTCCCGCAGTAGATCCGGACCGATTTTTTTCTGATCCTTCGATAAAAAGATTCATTCTCTTCATAAAAAAGAGGAGGTAGAACCAATAAAGATTTCTTTTTCGATTCATCTCTGGAGTTGAATACCTCATTCAAGAATTTTTTTTGATCCAACCCGTAGGAATCAATAGAAAAGACAAATCCCCTATGATACACCAGATCCGGCTCGGTTATTGATAGAGTGAATAGATCTGCCATTTCTTGAAATCTCTCTTCTGATTCAAAATCGTGGTGTAACGTGTATCCCCCCCTGTTCCGGTCATGGAATAGATGAAATAAATCAAAAAATGGATTTTTGTTCAAGAATGAAATCTTATTGGAACTGTCCATATCCGGTTCATCCTTCGGAACCATATTACATCCCGGATCTGATGAAATAGGATGAATTGAGACGGTATTTTGTAAATACGTAATTATCTTGAATATATCAACCATTTCTTTATTTTCCGATCGCCTGGAAGGGACAAAAGAAACATCTTGTTTTTTCTTCAAAAATTTCTGATCTCTAGTGGACTTCTCAGTAGGATTCGAACCCAGATGAAGTTCTGGCCATCTGTCAGAGAAAAAAGAACGAATTGATCTTGTAGGATTCCCAAGAAATTCTTCGATTTCTTCCGGAAGCAGATGATTATTCATCTGCTTCTCACGTTCCGCGAATAGCCGGGACATTGAGGAAGATCCAAAACATTTCGGGAATCGATCTGATTCTATCTCTGTTCGTTCCGTTTGAAGAAAGGAAGGATCCCAATCCCAAAGAATCGATCTTTCTTTTAGTTGCTGAATCTCTGTTTGATCGATCAATGTGTGATATTCTGAATCCTCATTTCTAATGAAATCGAAATGATCTCTGGATTGATCAGAAGATCCTTTCAATTGGCTAGAATCCGTTACTTGAACGAAAATAGATCTTGTGAAATCATATTGAATATTTGACAATACATTCCGTACCTTGCTAAAAAACCGATCCTTGTTTACCAACCACACATTGTCTAACCAAATCAAATTCTCTCTCGATACGTTCCTCAAAAAATCCGATTCGTGCCGATTCTTCCCCCAACTAACGAAGAGATCTTGGCGGAATTGCCACATATGAAATTGAGCACCATTTTGCAAAGAAATACCCCACTTGTTTCTCGAGAAGAGATGGGAAACATGCTCAATATCATTTGATTGAATGGTTGCCTCAGCTCCTTCTTGTTTGAAGAAACCCTCCCCTTCAATTGGTCTTTTTTCACGAAAAGCAGAAATGAGATAACAAATCAAGTCTTTCCCTAAGATTTCAAATAGCTGTCCCGAATTCAAGTTGATTATGTTTCGCTTCTTCCTCGGAGAAAGACGATCAAACAATTCCCAATCATGGTCCTTGCGGATCCGATCATCCGTATAGGATAAAAAAAGAAACTCCAGATATTTGCTATCTTTCTCTTTGAATGAGATCTCAATTCCAGCTACGGTTTCATTAGATATCTTACAACTAGAATCCCTATTTTTTCCGATCCGGTTCCTCCACCACCGCGAACCCCGGTTAGATTCAGGCATGATACATTTTTTATTTATTGGGAGAACCCAAGTACTCTCTTGCGGATCCATGAAACAACTCTCAGAAATCTTTTTCCCTTTTGGAAGATACAGGAGCGAAACAATCAACCTATTGATATTGGAAGACCAAAAAGATTCTTCCAATGTCTCATTTCTGGGTCCAATGGAATTCATAGGTATAGGAAGAAGCCCCATCAAATAGAGATTTTTTCTTTCGACCATCTTTCGATTGTTAATACGAGATATAAGGACCGCTACTACAAGCAGTACTGCACCTTTGATCGTGAAATATCGATTGCTTGTTGAACCCTGTGAAAAACGTGAAAGTAGGATACTCCAAATTCGGGGGTCAAAGAGTTTCATAAAACGTTCTTGGTGGAAAAAAATGTGAGTGAAAGGTCCCACTGAATCGAATTTGATCCATGAATCTAAGAAATAGTGAGAATTCTTGATCTTTCTCAATAGCTCTCTCAATTCGAAGATCCAGGATTTGAATTGATGCCCTTTCATTGATTCCTCCTAAAGATTTTCATTGATTCCTCCTAAAAATTTCATTTCAATTGGAATTTGGT